TTCGTTTAAAAGAATATTTTTGGTGTAGAAAGTCTCAAATTCGGGATCTTCCGCTGCACGGATTTCCTGGGAAACGAAGTCATAGGCACGTAAGTTCAGAGCCAGGCCGACTACGCCAATAGCACTCATCCATAAACCGGTGACGGGTACAAATAGCATAAAGAAATGTAACCAACGTTTATTGGAAAAAGCAACACCAAAGATTTGGGACCAAAAGCGATTAGCAGTGACCATTGAATAAGTTTCTTCAGCTTGAGTTGGGTTAAAAGCGCGGAAGGTATTTGCACCATCACCGTCCTCGAATAGAGTGTTTTCTACGGTCGCACCATGAATAGCGCATAGCAGAGCCGCGCCTAATACTCCGGCAACTCCCATCATATGAAATGGGTTCAAGGTCCAATTATGAAATCCTTGGAAAAAGAGGATGAATCGAAATATCGCTGCTACGCCAAAACTCGGTGCAAAGAACCAACCGGATTGCCCCAGTGGATAAATAAGGAATACGGAAACAAAAACAGCGATTGGAGCAGAGAATGAAATTGCATTATAAGGCCGCAATTGAACAGACCGAGCAAGTTCAAATTGACGTAACATGAAACCTATTAGTGCAAAAGCCCCGTGGAGAGCGACAAAAGTCCACAGACCCCCTAATTGACACCAACGAGTAAAATCTCCTTGTGCTTCCGGGCCCCATAGTAGCAACAAAGAGTGTGCTAAACTATTGGCAGGGGTGGAAACTGCCGCGGTTAAGAAATTACAACCTTCCAAATAGGAACTAGCCAATCCATGGGTATACCAAGAAGTTACAAAAGTTGTTCCTGTAAACCAACCCCCTAAAGCGAAATAAGCACAAGGAAAGAGCAATAGGCCGGACCATCCTACAAAAACGAAACGGTCCCTTCGTAACCAGTCGTCCATAATATCAAATAGATCATTTTCTTCTTTAGTAACTCTACCAAGGGCTATAGTCATAGTGATCCTCCTATTCAATTCAATTACTTCAACCATTTCCGAGCACCTCATATTACTTCCAAGGCATACGGTAGTTTAATTATCTGTGGACGATTTCTTTCTCGTTCAATGCCCTTTTTCAATGGTCTCGAAGATAGAAATTTTTCATTTTTATCTATGGATATGGGGTCACAACCGAGGTCGTGATAAATCCATGAATTTGATTCAATTAGTTTTTCTTATATCTTATACTATATAAAATAAATATAAATAAACATTTGAATTCAGCATTATTCCATGACCCCTATTTCAAAGCCTATCTTTTAAGGGAAAAATGAAAATAAAAGTAACCCCTCTTTTCCCACTCGTTCCCTATTACATGGGTGGAAGAACAAAAATGGGATTCTGAAAAAAAAATTGACTTTCGAAATCAATTTTTATGTGTAGCGGAAAGGATTTGCGATTTTTTCTTATTCCTATAGAACATCTAATAACAAGAATATGAAATTGTAAATAGCGAAAAACTCTTGCCTTGCGCCGTCTAAGTCTAAGGAAATACAAAAAATCCGCTTATACAATTTCATCTACATCGAATTTATATATCAGAATAGCGGATAGAGGCATGATTCAAGGAGTCAGGTCTACTTACTTTATATCCCTTTCTAATTTTATGGTGGGTTTGATAAGAACCCTTTTTGCTTTATTGATAAATAATTGAAAAAAGAGTTTTTTCTTTTTTATATAACCCCTTTGTTTTATTATAACAAGTCCTATATGGAAATGTCCGCTGAAGAGAAAATCTATCTGATAGTTTCTCAGCCAATATCGAATTTTAGAAAGAAAAAACAAGAATTTTCTTCTTTTTTTTTATTACCATTAAGAAAAAAGAATATAACTAAAATAGAATTGGCAATATAATTTTTATGGACTTTTGAAAGAAAAAGGAAGGATTTTTTACAATCGTTATTTCTTTCCTCTGTCATATCGCGTGAACCTTTCGATTTGGAACAGGGAGAGATGGCTGAGTGGACTAAAGCGGCGGATTGCTAATCCGTTGTACAATTTTTTTGTACCGAGGGTTCGAATCCCTCTCTTTCCGCCCCCTCAGATCATTTGGGACTTTTGAATTGGAAGGAATTCTGACCCCCGGATTTTCTCATAGATAAATGTAATGTACGAAACAAATCCAATTTGTAAGAAAAAATTCCAAAAAAAATTGGATTTTTACTCCTCACGTCCAGGATTACGTCCCGGGTCATTAGATAAGAATCCAAAGATAAAGAGGGAAACAAAGAATATCACTACTGTATAAACAAAAAGTTTGAGAGTAAGCATTACATAATCTCCAAGATTTTTTTTAAGGAATAGATTACCCGTTTTTCCTTACCACACAGATCCATTAGGATGGGTTTTGTTTATTTTGACACCTAAAAACGCAAAAATCAATTCTTGAAGAAAATTGCAAGAATTTATTTCTAAAAAGCACTCTTATCAATATAAAAAATTAGGTTAGGTATTGTGCGGGTACCTAAAGGTACCTGCTCAACGTAGGTGCAGGGAGTAGAAAAGCTGATCTAAATTTATTGCAGCAGCTATACATTCGATGTAGAAGAATTTGAATTTTAGAATCGAAGGTTCATAATATAAGACTTCTCGGCTTTTATCCATTTTTAGAATTTTTTTGGAATGAATACATCATTCAATTTGGCAGACAGAGTAGTAAAGATTTCATCGAAAACTTACAGCAGCTTGCCAAACAAAAGCTAATAGAAAAAAGAGTACAGGTATGACAGGCATAACATCCACGATTGGGTTGAAAATGGCATAAGCTTCGGGCAATTTGGCGAAGAAAAAACTAGTTGGATAAAGAACAGAATTAAAACAGATACAGGTTAAACTAAGTATATTAGGCATAACAAGCATTTCGTTCTTGTAGAGTAGATAATTGGATTTTGATTGAGTTATTTTTCGAAGGGAAAAAGGAAGAGGCAGATTCAAAATCCTTTTTTCTTCGGACTTTCCCAAACACAAAATACCTCCTTGTATTCGCACTCTCAAATGAGAATGGAAGAAATTCGACTTTCATATAATATCTTAATAGAATTCCATGCAATGATCAATGCATTTTTGAATTCTATATTATCTGCATGTCTAGAATCCTAGCAAGAGAGTACTCCTCATTTTTTATGTAATTGAAGTGGGATTGGATTGACGAATAACAAATAAACATTATTATGTTTATTAGTGTCGCATAAAACCCGAAATGGGGCGTGGCCAAGTGGTAAGGCAGCGGGTTTTGGTCCCGTTACTCGGAGGTTCGAATCCTTCCGTCCCAGATTTTTTCTGATGAAATGAAAGATGAAATCCTATTGTACCCCGCACGAGACAAAAGAAAGTTTATTAAAGAGAATAATAATCTCTTATGAACTCTTAGATTAGATGCATTTCTAATCATTCATTTTCTTTCTCAGAAAACAGAATCAAGTGTCAAGTTCAGTTAAATTGAATATTTTTACGTAAAACACTGTGTAAAAAAAGAGACCTACCCCTTTATGATAGAGATAGATTTTTGTTGTATTATATTATTAGCAAAAAAGATCTTTCTTTGGTTAAGCGAAAACTATCTCGATCTGTGATTCGTTAAATATCCAGAATGATCCATTCTGGTAAGGATAAGGTAAGAACTCTTCGTTGGATAGAATGAATTCAAAAAATAATACTTCTCCTAATTTTGGATTTGCAGTTGCTTTTTTTAGGTAAAAGAAAGAATACTATAAGTAAAAAGTAAAAGCAAAGACTTTAATTTTCTTTTACTTTACACGAAATGTGTTTTTTTACTTCATTTTTTTCTTTCTTTTGGTATTCGAGTCGAAAAAGTACGAGAATTCTATAACTACCAAAAAGCTTTCAATCTATTCATTGGAATAGTTTAGTTAGTTAATTGGTTTTATTACGGAAAAATTGCTAATCTAATACTAATTAATATAGTAATGAAATTAATTCCATTTTTTTGAGTTTGATAGTTTATTTGTTGGAGAAGAGTGGATCCCTCTCTTCTCATTTCAGGATTTCCCATCTCGAGTCCTCTGTTGAGGATGGAAATTCAAGAATAAATAAGTCTTAAGTAAACCTGTTTATTCGTCTTTTTCGAATTATGTTTCCTTCATATCATAGAATATAGATTTAAATAAATTGGATCTTTGCAGAGTCTTCCCCGATAAATACTTATTTCTTTTATCCATATTTCTTCATAGATAGCAAGTTTGAATTAGTATACAAAAAACTAAACTAAACCAATGACTATTCATGATCCCCTCCATATTGGATCAATTCCTATACCACTTTGCAATGAAATTAGAGGAATTTTTGTTATGGTGAAACTTCGTTTAAAACGATGTGGTAGAAAGCAACGTGCGACTTGAAGGACATGATCGATTGTGGATTTTGCTATCCATCATTTTCCTTAGTAATGAAAATGCTCTTGGCTCGACATAGTCTGTTCTATTTGTCCCGAACCAAACTTGCGCTGGGTTGTTTGTAAGTAAATAGTACACGATGGAGCTCGAGAGGACAGAATTTCTTTTTTATCAAGGGTTTTATTAAGGGAAAGAATCTAGGGTTAGTAAAAACTAATAAATTAGGCCAATTTTGTCAGTCTATCCTTAATATAGAAATGGAAAGGTTAAAATAAGAAGAAAATCCTATTTAGGAAGATTGGAAAAGCTCTTTCAATTAAAAGTCTAGCAAAATCAATTGCTCGTATTCGATTTCTATAGAAGAGGAAAATGCTTTATCGAAGGAAATAAGAAAAAAGGGTATGTTGCTACTCTTTTGAAAGAAAAAAGAATAGGAATTCCCGAAGTAATGTCTAAACCCAAGGATTTCACAAATCAAAGATAAAGAATTCCAGAACAAGTAAACGCGATTTTCAACTGTCTCAACAATAAAATAGTCTCAACAATTGAATTGGATCAGAATAAGGAATGAAAGTCAATTCGTTCGAGATGAGACAAGGAAAAGAGTTTAGAGACGACTCAAAAAATTTCGAAGGATTTTGCCTTTTAAGTCTGTCAGTCAAAATTAGCCAACTTGAGTCATGAGTATAAATGAAATTTGTTTTTTCTGTAAGGAAATTAATGCAAGCCATAGTCTAATTTCTATCTACTTGTATTATATATTATAGCCAGAAATTCAAATCATTTTCTCGAGCCGTATGAGGAAAAAACCTCCTATACGTTTCTAGGGGGGGCGTTGTTTAACTACATCTATCTCAATAAGCTGTCTATCGAATCGTTGCAATTGATGTTCGATCTCGAAGAGAAGGAAGAGATCTTCAAAAAGTAGGTTTTTATGATCCGATAAAGAATAAAACTTGTTTAAATGTTCCAGCTATTCTCTATTTCCTTGAAAAGGGTGCTCAACCTACAAGAACTGTTTATGATATTTTAAGGAAGGCAGAATTCTTTAAAGAAAAAGAAGGAACTTTGAGTGAATTGAAGAACTAAATGAATAAAAAAGTAGGAGAGGATCACTAGTATCCCTCGTTGCCTAATTATTTAGATACAACTTGCCTCTTTCTTAGTCCTATTTTTTTTTACTGGATTTATGTCGTGCCAATCCAACATAAGCCCCTATTTTATTTACTTTTTATATCTAATTTGTTTTCTTACCATTGTATTTCCATTGACAAAGGTCTATTGAACAAATAGAATTTGTAGATAGATAGGTCTCTTTATCCTCACTTCATATTAGGTTTTTCCGCCTACACTTCGCTCAAATGATAAGGTTGCCCCTCTTACATGTACTCTCATACAAGATTTTTTTATTTAAAGTTAAAGAAATAAAAATAGCTAAAAAAATGACAATTTTGCCATCGTGATTGAGGCCGCTCTTTTTTTAACCTTAGTGAAATTTAATGGGACCTGTTCATTTTGGCATTTGAGTGTTTTTAATGGGGGATAAAATCTTTCTTTTGATGTCTTGCTAGTTTAATGTTTTGACAAGATCGTGCGGTGTAGTTCCATTGATTTTTGGGTTTTGATCGTATCTAAGATCCTATTTTATCTGGGTTGCTAACTCAATGGTAGAGTACTCGGCTTTTAAGTGCGACTATAATCTTTTACACATTTGGATGAAGCAACAAATTCGTCCAGACTCTTGGTAGAGTCTAGAAGACCGCGACTGATCCTCAAGGGTAATGAATGGAAAAAATAGCATGTCGTAATGAAATTCAATTCTTATTTTGGATTTTTGGAATAAAAAAATTCTGATTTTCTGGGTCTAGTGAATAAATGGATAGAGCTTGGCTCCAATTCTGGTAAAATAAAAAGCAACGAGCTTAACTTCTTAATTGAAATGATTCCCCGATCTAATTAGACGTTAAAAATAGATTAGTGCCTGATGCGGGGAAAGATTGGGTTTTCCTATGAGCGTGCCTTTGATTTTTTCTTTTTTTTTTTTTAGAAATCCTAATTATTCTTGATTATGGATTGAAAAGGGATGTTATGGATTGAATGTGTAAAAGAAGCAGTATATTGATAAAGAGACTTTATTCCAAAGTCAAAAGAGCGATTGGCCTGCAAAAATAAAAGATTTGTTTTCTTTTGTAATTAGAACAAACATAAACTAATTGGATAGAAAAGGAAAAGATCTGTGGATTAGACTCCCTTTCTTTCCAGGGTTTGCATTAAAAAATGCAACACCCTGCTCTGACCATATTGCACTATGTATCATCATTTGATAAACTGAGAAATGCTTCTTATTTCTGATTCAAGTAGAAATACAAATGAAAAAATTCGAAGGGTATTCAGAAAAACAGAAATCTCGTCAACAATACTTCGTTTACCCACTACTCTTTCAGGAGTATATTTATGCATTTGCCCATGATTATGGATTAAATGGTTCCGAACCTGTGGAAATTTTGAGTTGTAATAACAAAAAATTTAGTTCACTACTTGTGAAACGTTTAATTATTCGAATGTATCAGCAGAATTTTTGGATTAACTCGGTTAATCATCTTAACCAAGATCGATTGTTGGATTACAACTTTTTTTTTTATTCTGAATTTTATTCTCAGATTCTATCTGAGGGGTTTGCAATCGTTGTAGAAACCCCATTCTCGCTACGAGAATTATCTTGTCCGAAAGAAAAAGGAACACCAAAGTTTCAGAATTTACGATCTATTCATTCAATATTTCCCTTTTTAGAAGACAAATTTTTGCATTTACATTATCTATCACGTCTAGAAATACCCTATCCTATCCATTTGGATATCTTGGTTCAACTCCTTCAATACCGGATCGAGGATGTTCCATCTTTGCATTTATTGCGATTCTTTCTCAACTACTATTCGAATTGGAGTAGTCTTATTACTTCAATGAAAATGAAATCGATTTTTCTTTTGAAAAAAAAAAATAAAAGACTATTTCGATTCTTATATAACTCTTATGTATCAGAATATGAATTTTTCTTGTTGTTTCTTCGCAAACAATCTTCTTGCTTACCATTAACATCTTCTGGAACCTTTGTGGAAGGAATCCACTTTTCTAG